GTACCTTCGATCTAATAAGTACGTTCTATATGTTAAGAACCTTGTATTAGATGTATCAGAATTGATAACTTCTATGGCTCAGATCTTTAGTCTTCTCTTTCTTGTTTCGGCCATCTACTATTTAGGCAGAATGCCGTCACCCCTTTTTACTAAGAGACTGCAAGAACCCTCAAAAGTGGAAGAATGTGTGGAAAGTGAGGAAGAGGAAGAAAGCGATGTAGAAATAGAAACAGCTTCCGAAATGAAGGGGACTAACCAGGAACAAGAGGGATTCACCCAAGAAGATCCTTCTCCTTCCTTTTTTTCGGAAGAAAAGGCGGATCCGAACAAAATCGCTGAAACGGAAGATGAATTCCACTTTCGATTCACAGAGACAGACTATAAAAATAGACCCGTTTCTGATTCTTCTGATTCTGAAGAGTCTGATCTCATGAATGAAAATGATGAATTCATTGATAAAAAAACGGAAAAAGAAGACCCTTTTTTCTTTGACAAACCTCTTGTGACTCTTCTTTTCGATTTGAATCGATGGAATCGACCATTTCGCTACATAAAAAATAATCAAATTGAGGGGGGTGTCAGAAAGGAAATGTCACAATATTTTTTTGACATATGCCAAAGTGATGGAAAAGAAAGAATCTCTTTTACATATCCTCCTAGTTTATCAATTTTTTTGGAAATGATAAAAAGAAGGATATCCCCGCATACACTCGAAAAATCTTCATCTAATGAGCTCGACAACCCTTGGATTTATACCAACAAACAAAAAGTGAAAAATTTCAACAACGAGTTTCTAAATCGAATTGAAGCTCTAGACAAAAAAAAAAAATATATTTTGTTGGATATACTCGAAACAAGGACTCGATTGTGTAATGACGATTCTAAAAAAGAATACTTATCCCAAGGGTATGATCCTTTCTTGAGCGGAGCATCTAGGAGAACAATATACAACTCACCATCAATCCTAAAAAATTTCATAGAGAAATTTGGGAAAAATCGGATTCATGGTCTCCTTCTTTCGGATACTGATTACCACGAATTTGAACAGAAAATAAATGGATTTGAACCATTATCAACAGAAATTGTAACGGATGCTAATGGTGAAATTAGCAGAGAATCAGAAGAAATGAGTAAAAAAGTCCCTCGATGGTCATACAAATTAATCACCGAGATAGAACAAGAATCAGACGACTATCTGGAAGAGGCACCAGACGATCATGAAATTCGTACAAGAAAAGCCAAACGTGTAGTCATTTTTACTGCTAACGAGCAGGATCTTGATCCTACTATTGTGAATCCTAATGAGGCCAGTGACCCAGAGGAAGTGGCTTTGACGCGTTATTCACAACAATCAGACTTTCGGCGAAGTATAATCAAAGGTTCTATGCGGTTTCAACGGCGTAAAATGGGTATTTGGCTATTCTATCAACCACATGCACATTCCCCTCTTTTTTTGGACAAAATCCGAAAATTCCCTTTTTTTGATTTTGATGATATCTCCGGGGTGATTAACCGAATTTTTAGAAATTGGGTGCGGAAAGGGGAAGCATTCAAAATTGTCGAGGATACAGACCTGCAAACAAAAATAGAACAAAAAGAAGAGGCTAAGATAAGAAGGGAGGAAGCGCGAATAGAGATAGCAGAGGCCTGGGATAACCTTCCATGTGGGCAACCAATAAGATGTTTTCTGTTATTAATTCACTCTTTTTCTAGAAAATATATTCTATTCCCTTCATTCATAATTGCGAAAAATCTTGGACGTATGTTGCTATTGCAACGTCCAGAATGGGCTGAGGATTTCCAGGAATTGAAACAAGAGATACATATTAAATGTACTTATACCGGTGTTCCATTATCCGAAACAGAATTTCCGAAAGATTGGTTCTTGGACGGTATTCAGATAAAAATCTTATTTCCTTTCCGTTTGAAACCTTGGCACAAATCGAACCTAGGATCCTCTGAGAAAGATCTAATGCAAAACAACAACGAACAAGAGGATTTTAGTTTTTTAACAGTTTGGGGAAGGGAAGCTCGACGTCCTTTTGGTTCGCCCCGAAAACAACCTTCCTTTTTTAAACCCGTTTTAAAGGAACTCGAAAAAAAAATTCGAAAATTACAGAAGCACTATTTTCAAGCTCGACTAGTTTTCAAAGGAAAAACAAAATTATTTCAACAAGCTTCAAAAGGAAATCCAATTCGGCGGTTAAAAGAAGTAGAAGTATATGAATCGAGTGAAATTAAAGAAGAAAAAGATTCCATAATCAGCAATCAGATAATTCACGAATCATTTAATCAAATTACATCTCCGAGTTGGAAAAATTATTCAGTGACAGAAAAAAAAATGAAGGATCTCACTGATAGAACAAGTACAATTCGAAATCAAGTAGAAAGAATCACAAAAGAGAAAAAAAAACTAACTAATAATCTTAGTCCTAACAAAACAAGTTCTAATGCTAAAAGATTCGAAAAACGGCAAATATTAAAAAGAAGAACTGCTGAATTAATCGCTAAATTACCCCTGTTTTTCAAATCTTTCATTCAAAGAATATACACAGATATCTTTTTATCTATCATGAATATTCCCAGAATGAATACAGAACTTTCTCTTGAATCAACAAAAAAAAAATGCATTTCTAATAATGAAGAAGAAAAAATGAATAATGAAGAAGAAAAAATGAATAATGAAGAAGAAAAAATGAATAAAAAAAAGAAAAATCCAATTATTTCTACTATCAAAAAGGCATTTGATTCTATTAGAAATAGTAATATAATTTCACATCTTTTTTATGAATTATCCTGCGTGTCACAAGCATATGTATTTTACAAATTATCACATCAACTTAGTAACTCGTATAAATCTGTTCTTCAACATCAAGGAAGCCCTTTTTTTCTTAAGCCCGAAATAAAGGCTCCTTTTGAAACACAAGGAATGGGTCATTCGAGTTATGAAATGAATCACTGGAAAACCTGCCTAAGAGGGTTAAGAGGACATTATCAATACGATGTATCTCAGATCAGATGGTCTAGATTAATACCAGAAAAATGGCGAAATACAGTTCATCAGCGTCGTATAGCTAAAAATGAAAATTTTAGCAAATGTCAAGACCAATTAATTCATTTCAAAAAAGAAAAACAATTTGAAGTAGATTCATTATCTAATCAAAAAGAAAATTTGACTATCGAAAAATCCTATAGATATGATCTTTTATCATATCAATTTCTTAATTATGAAAATAAAAGGGAATGCTGTTTTTATAGATCTCCGTTTCAAGGAAATACGAACCAAGAGATTTCTTATAAAACGGCTAAAGAAACCCTTTTTGATATGCTGGTGAACGTCCCTATGAAGAATTATCTAGGAAAGGTCCATATTCCGGAAAAAATGGTCGATACAAGATATTTGGATTGGAGAATTCTCCATTTTGATCTTAGAAAAAAAGTCGATATTGAGGCCTGGAGCACGATCGATACCAATAGGAATCAAAGGAAAAGAGTTCTTATTAATAATTATGAAATAATTCATAAAAATGATCTTTTTTATCTTAGGAATCCAGCTAAGATTCCAGAAATCAATCCACCAAATTCAAACGGATTTTTTGATTGGATGGGAATGAATGAAAAAATGCTAAAGCATCCCATATCGAATCAGGAACTTTGGTTCTTCCCAGAATTTGTGTTACTTTCTAATGCATATAAAACGAGACCTTGGTTTATAGCAAGAAAATTCCTTCTTTTAAATTTGAATAATAGTAGTAGTACTGAAAAGGAAAAGATCAATGAAGGAAGTTTTTGGATAGAAAAGTATCGAAATCAAGAAGAAAAAGAATCCACAAGCCGAGGAGATCTTGAATCCGTTCTCCCACAACAAAAAGATATTGAAGAAAATTATGCAAGATCAGACATGAAAAAAGGGAAAAAGAAAAAAAAAAAAAACGTCGTAGAAACAGAACTAGATTTATTCCTGAAACGTTATTTTCTTTTTCAATTGAGATTCGGCGAGACTTTGACTCAAAGAATGATCAATAATATCAGGATGTATTGTCTCCTGCTTAGACTGATAGATCCAAGAAAAATTATTCTAGCCTCGATTCAAAAGAGAGAAATGAGTTTGGATATCATGCTGATTGAGAATTTTACAGAATTCCTGGAAAGAGGAGCATTTACTATAGAACCCGTTCGTCTGTCTGGAACAAAAGATGGACAATTTCTTATGTATCAAACCATAGGTACTTCGTTGGTTCATAAGAGTAAGGACCAAACGAAATACCAAGAGAAAAGATATCTTTCTAAGAAACTTTTTGATAAAGCTATTTTATCACATGACAGAATAAGTAGAAATAGAGACAAAAATCATTTTCATTTTGAAGAAGCTCTTTTAAGACTTGAAGAAGCTCTTTTAAGACATGACAGAAGAAGCAGTAGAAATATAGACAAAAATCATTTAGGTTTACTTGTTCCTGAAAATATTTTCTCGTTTAGACGTCGTAGAGAATTCAGAATTCAAATTTCTTTGAATTCAAAGAATAGAAATGATGTAGATAGAAATCCAGTATTTTGGAACCGAAAGAACGTAAAAAACAGCAGACAAGTTTCACATGACAATAACCATCTTGCTAGAGAGAAAAAGAAATTCCAATTAAAGAAATTAAAGCACTTTCTTTGGCCTAATTATCGATTAGAAGATTTAGCTTGTATGAATCGTTATTGGTTTGATACCAATAATGGCAGTCGTTTCAGTATGTTAAGAATACATCTTTATCCACGGGGATAATACACTTTTTCTATCTATCCTATACCCTATATATAATATAGGGTATCTGAAATAGGATAGATAGAAAATATAGGGTATCTGAAAGCACACAAATACACAGATCACATGTCTTGTCTCACATTTCATTCTAGTATCCAATACGAAATTGGATAATGTCTCAATTAGATCTCGAAATGAATCAACAGAACCTTCTTCATTTTAGGTCTAAATTCTTCGATGCGAAAATGTA